GCTAGCGTAGCTTAACACAAAGCATAGCACTGAAAATGCTAGGATGGGTCCTAAAAAACCCCGCACGCACAAAGGCATGGTCCCAACCTTTCTATCAGCCTTAACCAAAATTACACATGCAAGTATCCGCAACCCTGTGAGTACGCCCCCACCCTCCAACCCGAAGACAAGGAGCAGGTATCAGGAACAAACACTTTAGCCCAAGACGCCTAGCTAAGCCACACCCCCAAGGGAACCCAGCAGTGATAAACATTAAGCCATGGGTGAAAACCCGACTTAGTTAAGGTTAAGAGGGCCAGTAAAATTCGTGCCAGCAACCGCGGTTAAACGAATAGCCCTAGTTGATAGCATCACGGCGTAAAGGGTGGTTAGGAAAAACAAAAAATAAAGTTAAATGACCCCCTGGCTGTTATACGCTTCTAGGAGTCCGAAGCCCAAACACGAAAGTTACTTTAATAAAATTATCCGATCCCACGAAAACTGAGAAACAAACTGGGATTAGATACCCCACTATGCTCAGTCGTAAACAAAGACATACATATACAATAATGTCCGCCAGGGTATTACGAGCATCAGCTTAAAATCCAAAGGACCTGACGGTGCCTTAGACCCCCCTAGAGGAGCCTGTTCTAGAACCGATAATCCCCGTTAAACCTCACCATTTCTGGCCAACCCAGCCTATATACCACCGTCGCCAGCTTACCCTATGAGGGAACAAAAGTAAGCAAAAAGAGCACTGCCCAAAACGTCAGGTCAAGGTGTAGCGAACGAAATGGGAAGAAATGGGCTACATTTTCTACAACAGAATATTACGAACACGCAATATGAAACTAATGCTTGAAGGAGGATTTAGTAGTAAAAAGGAAATAGAGTGTCCTTTTGAACCCGGCCCTGAGGCACGTACACACCGCCCGTCACTCTCTCCCGTCATCAGCGCACACAACCTACTTAACACAAAAGCACCGACAAGGGGAGGCAAGTCGTAACAAGGTAAGTGTACCGGAAGGTGCACTTGGACAAACCCAGAGTGTAGCTAAATAGCCCAGCGTCCCATTTACACCGTGAAGAAATCCGTGCAAATCGGATCACTCTGAGCCAAACAACTAGCTTAACCACCAAAACAACTCCACATCATAAATAACCAAGATTTAACCCCAAATCAATTAACTAAAACATTCTTAACCTTAGTATGGGAGACAGAAAAGGCCCCACCTTTAAAGCTATAGAAAAAGTACCGCAAGGAAACGTTGAAAGAGAAATGAAATAACCCATACAAGCCACAAAAACCAAAGACTAAATCTTGTACCTTTTGCATCATGATTTAGCAAGTCCACCCAAGCAAAGAGACCTTCAGTTTGAGACCCCGAAACCAAGTGAGCTACCCCGAGACAGCCTATTTAAAATTAGGGCTAACCCATCTCTGTGGCAAAAGAGTGGGAAGAGCTCTGGGTAGAGGTGACAGACCTATCGAACTTGGTGATAGCTGGTTGCCTAAAAAATGAATATAAGTTCAGCCTCGCACACCCCAAGTCAATAAACCACACCAAAAAGACAAATGAGAAAAATGCGAGAGTTAGTTTAAGGAGGTACAGCCCCTAAAACAAAGGATACAACCTTAACAGGAGAATAAAGATTATAATACTAAAAACACATCATCCCAGTGGGCCCAAAAGCAGCCACCTAAACAGAAAGCGTCAAAGCTCGAATAAATAAAAGTTAATTATACCAATAAACAATCTCACTTCCCCAAATATACTAGGCCGCTCCATGCAACCATGGAAGAGATCATGCTAAAATGAGTAACAAGAAGAACCCAACCTTCTCCAGGCACAAGTGTAAGTCAGATCGGACCAACCACTGACAATTAACGAACCCAAACAAAGAGGGTAATATGAATAACACAACAACCAAGAAAACCACACAACCCAAAATCGTTACCCCCACACTGGAGTGCAACAAGGAAAGACTAAAAGAAAAGGAAGGAACTCGGCAAACCCAAGCCTCGCCTGTTTACCAAAAACATCGCCTCCTGCAATATCCAGTATAGGAGGTCCAGCCTGCCCAGTGACTACAAGTTCAACGGCCGCGGTATTTTAACCGTGCAAAGGTAGCGCAATCACTAGTCCTCTAATTAAGGACCTGTATGAATGGTTAGACGAGGGCTTAACTGTCTCCCTTTTCCAGTCAGTGAAATTGATCTATCCGTGCAGAAGCGGGTATAACAACACAAGACGAGAAGACCCTTTGGAGCTTAAGGTACAAGAATCAATTATGCCAAGCAAACTTCAATAAAGTCCTTAGACCTAATAAAAATGAAACTCTACCTTCGGTTGGGGCGACCACGGAGAAAAAAACAACCTCCAAGTGGACTGGACAGTATCCAAAACCAAGAAAAACAACTCTAAGTAACAGAACATCTGACCAAAAATGATCCGGCTACAAGCCGATCAACGAACCAAGTTACCCAAGGGATAACAGCGCAATCCTCTTCCAGAGTTCATATCGACAAGGGGGTTTACGACCTCGATGTTGGATCAGGACATCCTAATGGTGCAGCCGCTATTAAGGGTTCGTTTGTTCAACGATCAAAGTCCTACGTGATCTGAGTTCAGACCGGAGCAATCCAGGTCAGTTTCTATCTGTGACGCTACTTTTCCTAGTACGAAAGGATCGGAAAAAGAGAGGCCCACCCCACAGGCGCGCCCCTCCCCAATTTAATGAACCCAAATAAATTAAACAATGGGAAAGCATAAACCAATTTCCAAAACAAGGAGTTGCTAGGGTGGCAGAGCTTGGTTACTGCAAAAGGTCTAAGCCCTTTAAACAGAGGTTCAAATCCTCTCCCTAACTAATGTTTAACACCCTAATAAACCACCTAATCAACCCCTTAATCTACATCGTATTTGTTTTATTAGCAGTAGCCTTTCTAACCCTGGTTGAACGAAAAGTACTAGGATATATACAACTCCGAAAAGGCCCAAACGTAGTAGGACCTTACGGCACAATTCAACCAATCGCCGACGGTATTAAACTATTTATTAAAGAACCGATCCGCCCATCATCATCATCACCAATTTTATTCCTAATCACACCAATCCTTGCACTAACCCTAGCCATAATACTATGGGCACCAATACCCCTGCCACACGCAATGACAAACCTAAACCTAGGCATGCTCTTTATCCTAGCCCTATCAAGCCTGGCAGTATACTCAATCCTAGGATCAGGGTGAGCCTCAAACTCAAAATACGCGCTAGTCGGAGCCCTACGAGCTGTAGCCCAAACAATTTCATATGAAGTAAGCCTAGGACTAATCGTACTATCTATTATAATCTTCTCAGGAGGCTACTCCCTACAAACCCTAAGCACTGCACAAGAAAAAATCTGACTACTAATCCCAGCCTGACCACTAGCCACAATATGATACATCTCAACCCTAGCAGAAACCAACCGGGCACCATTCGACCTAACAGAAGGAGAATCAGAACTAGTATCAGGATTTAATGTAGAATATGCAGGGGGACCATTCGCACTATTCTTCCTAGCTGAATACGCCAACATTCTACTAATAAATACCCTATCGGCAGTTCTATTTCTAGGAACATCTTACCTACCAAACACCCCAGAACTATCAACAATCCTCATCATAACCAAAACCGCCCTACTAGCTGCAACATTCCTATGAGTGCGAGCATCCTACCCACGATTCCGATATGATCGACTTATACACCTAATTTGAAAAAACTTCCTCCCAATCACATTAGCCTTTGTCCTATGACACACATCCCTACCAATCGCACTAGCAAGCCTACCACCACAACTATAACCCAAGAACTGTGCCCGAATGCCTAGGGGCCACTTTGATAGAGTGAACCACAGGGGTTAAATCCCCCTCAGTTCTTAGAAAGAAAGGATTCGAACCTATGCCAAAGAGATCAAAACTCTTAGTGCTTCCTCTACACCACCTTCTAAGATAAGGTCAGCTAAATAAGCTTTCGGGCCCATACCCCGAAAATGATGGTTAAACCCCATCCCCTATCAATGAATCCATATGTACTAGCAATTCTACTATTCAGCCTAGGACTAGGCACCACCATAACATTTTCCAGCTCACACTGATTACTTGCCTGAATAGGACTAGAAATTAATACCCTAGCAATCACCCCACTAATAGCCCAACAACACCACCCACGAGCAGTAGAGGCAACCACAAAATATTTCCTCATCCAAGCCACAGCAGCAGCAATAATCCTATTTGCAAGCACTACAAATGCCTGACTCACAGGAGAATGAAATATCAATAACGTATCCAACCCAATCACTAACATAATAATTATCTCTGCACTAGCACTGAAAATTGGACTAGCACCAGCACACTTCTGGCTACCAGAAGTTCTACAAGGATTAAACCTACTAACAGGACTAATCCTGTCCACATGACAAAAACTAGCTCCATTCGCCCTAATTATTCAAGTAGCCCAAAACACCAACCCAACCCTTCTAACACTATTAGGAATCTCATCAACACTAGTGGGAGGATGAGGGGGCCTAAACCAAACCCAACTACGAAAAATCTTAGCCTACTCATCAATCGCCCACATAGGGTGAATAATAATTATTATTCATTACGCCCCACAACTTACCACCATCGCCCTAATCACTTACATCTTCATAACATCCGCAGCATTCCTCACCCTAAAAACACTAAACACAACAAAAATTAATACACTTTCAACAGCTTGATCAAAAAACCCAACTCTAACAGCAATCACCCCTCTCGTCCTACTATCACTAGGCGGCCTCCCACCAATAACTGGTTTCGCACCAAAATGACTCATCATCCAAGAACTAGCAAAACAAAACCTCCCCCTTACAGCCACAATCATGGTTTTAACTGCCCTACTAAGCCTATACTTCTACCTACGACTATGCTATACAGCAACACTAACCATTAACCCCAACACAATTAACTCAACCACCCCCTGACGAACTAAAACAACCACAAATCTCTTACCCTTAACACTAACAATTATTATTACCTTAGGGCTTCTACCACTAACCCCAACCATCCTAGCACTAACCACCTGAAGGCTTAGGATAAACATACAAACCAAGAGCCTTCAAAGCTCTAAACAGAAGTGAGAACCTTCTAGCCCTCGAAATAGGACCTACAGATATTACTCCGCATCTTCTGAATGCAAATCAAACATTTTAATTAAACTAAGGCCCCTTCTAGATGGGAAGGCCTCGATCCTACAAACTCTTAGTTAACAGCTAAGCGCTCAAACCAGCGAGCATCCATCTACTTTTCCCGCCTGCCGATCCCCTAAAGGCGGGAAAAGCCCCGGCAGACTTTTAATCTGCGACCCTAGATTTGCAATCTAATATGTGGATACACCACAAGGCCTTGATAGAAAAAGGAATTTAACCTCTGTACACGATGCTACAAACCGCCGCCTAACACTCGGCCACTCTACCTGTGATAATCACGCGTTGACTCTTCTCTACTAATCACAAAGACATTGGCACCCTTTATCTCGTATTTGGTGCCTGAGCCGGAATAGTTGGAACCGCCCTTAGTCTTCTCATTCGTGCTGAACTCAGCCAACCGGGATCACTTTTAGGGGACGATCAAATCTATAATGTAATTGTAACTGCCCACGCCTTCGTAATAATTTTCTTTATAGTTATGCCAATATTAATCGGGGGGTTTGGAAACTGATTGGTCCCACTAATAATCGGAGCACCAGACATGGCATTCCCACGAATAAACAACATAAGCTTCTGACTTCTTCCACCATCATTTCTCCTTCTATTGGCCTCTTCTGGCGTTGAAGCCGGAGCCGGGACAGGGTGAACAGTATACCCACCACTAGCAGGCAACCTTGCCCACGCAGGAGCATCAGTAGACCTAACAATTTTTTCACTCCACTTGGCAGGTGTATCATCAATTCTAGGGGCTATTAATTTTATTACAACAATTATTAATATGAAACCCCCAGCCATCACTCAATACCAAACCCCGCTATTTGTATGAGCAGTGCTAGTTACGGCTGTTTTACTACTTCTGTCACTACCTGTGCTAGCCGCTGGAATTACAATACTTCTTACAGACCGAAACCTTAATACCACATTCTTCGACCCAGCCGGCGGAGGGGACCCGATTCTATATCAACACCTATTTTGATTCTTTGGTCACCCAGAAGTTTATATTCTTATTTTACCTGGGTTCGGAATCATCTCCCACGTCGTAGCTTACTACGCAGGAAAAAAAGAACCCTTTGGATATATGGGTATAGTCTGAGCTATAATGGCCATTGGCCTTCTAGGGTTCATCGTATGAGCCCACCACATATTCACCGTTGGAATAGACGTAGACACCCGAGCATACTTTACATCCGCAACAATAATTATCGCCATCCCAACAGGTGTAAAAGTATTCAGCTGACTAGCCACACTTCACGGAGGTTCTATTAAATGAGAAACGCCAATACTATGAGCACTAGGATTTATTTTCCTATTCACAGTAGGTGGACTAACAGGAATTATTTTAGCTAACTCCTCACTAGATATTGTACTTCATGACACCTATTATGTCGTCGCGCATTTCCACTACGTACTATCTATAGGTGCCGTATTCGCCATTATAGCAGGCTTTGTCCACTGATTCCCACTATTTACAGGCTACACCCTAAGCAGCGCCTGAACAAAGATCCACTTCGGAGTAATGTTTATTGGTGTAAATCTTACATTTTTCCCCCAACACTTCCTCGGACTAGCAGGCATGCCACGACGATACTCTGACTACCCAGATGCCTACGCCCTATGAAACACAGTATCATCAATTGGGTCACTGATTTCTCTAGTAGCAGTAATTATATTCTTATTTATTATCTGAGAAGCCTTCGCCGCTAAACGAGAAGTACTATCTATTGAACTAACCTCAACAAATGCAGAATGACTTCATGGATGCCCCCCACCATACCACACATTTGAAGAACCAGCATTTGTTATAACCCAACCAAACTAACGAGAAAGGGGGGAATTGAACCCCCATATACTGGTTTCAAGCCAGTCACATAACCACTCTGTCACTTTCTTAGAGATATTAGTAAAATAAATTACATCACCTTGTCAAGGTAAAATTATGGGTTAAACCCCTATATATCTCCAAATTATGGCACACCCCACCCAACTAGGATTCCAAGATGCAGCATCACCTGCTATAGAAGAGCTTCTCAGCTTTCATGACCATGCCCTAATAATTGTATTTTTAATCAGCACCTTAGTACTTTACATTATTGTTGCTATAGTATCAACTAAGCTAACTAATAAATTTATTCTGGACTCCCAAGAAATCGAAATTGTATGAACAGTACTACCAGCTATCATTCTAATTCTAATCGCCCTTCCATCTCTCCGAATTTTATATCTTATAGACGAAATTAATGATCCACACGTAACAGTAAAAGCCATAGGACATCAATGATACTGAAGTTATGAGTATACAGACTATGAAAACCTGGGGTTTGACTCATATATAGTACCTACCCAAGACTTAACCCCGGGAGGATTCCGACTATTAGAAACTGACCACCGAATGGTAATCCCAAAAGAATCCCCAATCCGCATTTTAGTGTCTGCCGAAGATGTCCTCCACTCTTGAGCAGTCCCATCACTAGGTGTTAAAATAGACGCAGTACCGGGACGACTTAATCAGGCTGCCTTTATTGTTTCACGACCTGGTATATTTTACGGACAATGCTCTGAAATCTGCGGGGCTAACCACAGCTTTATACCAATTGTAGTTGAAGCAGTACCCCTAGAAAATTTTGAAAAATGATCTTCATTAATGCTAGAGGACGCCTCACTAAAAAGCTAAAATCGAACAAGCATTGGCCTTTTAAGCCAAACCCTGGTGATTAACGACCACCTTTAGTGAACATGCCCCAATTGAACCCACTTCCATGGTTTACAATCCTAGTCTTTTCATGAATCGTTCTTCTCACCTTTACCCCAACCAAAGTTCTAGATCACATTCAGCCGAATGAATTTATTCTACTAGACGTTAAAAAATACCAAAACCTTAATTGAATCTGACTATGATAATTAGCCTCTTCGACCAATTTGCAAGCCCCCAACTCATTGGTATCTCACTAGTCTTCATTGCACTATTAGTACCACTACTCTTCCCAAACTCATTCCCACGACTAAACAACAACCGACTCTTTACAACTCAGACATGATTAATTAACAAGTTCGCCAGCCAACTAATAGCTCCACTAAACATTGGCGGACACAAATGAGCCCTTTTATTCACCTCACTAATACTATATCTTATCTCAATAAACGTACTTGGACTACTCCCATACACTTTTACACCCACAACACAATTATCAATAAATATAGGATTTGCGGTACCACTATGACTTGCCACAGTAATTGTTGGTATACTAAATCAACCAACATCTTCTTTAGGTCATCTTCTACCAGAAGGAACACCAACCCTCCTAATCCCAGTTCTAGTTATTATTGAGACACTTAGCTTATTTATCCGACCACTAGCCCTGGGTGTTCGACTTACAGCCAATCTAACCGCAGGCCACCTACTTATTCAACTTATCTCAATAGCCGTACTTGTCTTACTACCTATAATGCCAACAGTAGCACTTCTGACCTCTACAATTCTTGTTATACTCACACTTCTAGAGGTTGCAGTAGCTATAATTCAAGCCTACGTTTTCATTCTGCTATTAAGCCTATATCTTCAAGAAAACACCTAATGGCCCACCAAGCACACGCATACCACATAGTTGACCCAAGCCCATGACCACTAACAGGAGCTGTCGGCGCCCTACTAATAACATCTGGCCTAGCAATCTGATTCCACTTTCACTCAATAACACTCATTACCCTTGGACTAACCCTACTAATCCTCACCATAATTCAATGATGACGAGACATTATCCGAGAGGGGACATTTCAGGGTCACCACACACCACCCGTACAAAAAGGACTCCGATATGGAATAATTCTCTTTATTACCTCCGAAGTATTCTTTTTCCTGGGCTTTTTCTGAGCCTTTTACCATTCAAGCCTAGCCCCCACACCTGAGCTAGGAGGATGCTGACCACCGACAGGAATCATAACTTTAGACCCATTTGAAGTCCCCCTACTTAACACAGCTGTCCTACTAGCATCTGGGGTAACAGTAACATGAGCCCACCACAGCATTATAGAGGGGCAACGAAAACAAGCCATCCAATCTCTTGCACTAACAATCCTTCTAGGATTATACTTCACAGCCCTCCAAGCAATAGAATACTATGAAGCACCATTCACCATCGCAGATGGTGTATACGGATCAACATTCTTTGTAGCTACAGGGTTCCACGGACTACACGTGATTATTGGATCAACCTTCCTAGCTGTGTGCCTCCTACGTCAAATCCAATACCATTTTACATCAGAACATCACTTCGGCTTTGAGGCCGCAGCATGATATTGACATTTTGTCGACGTAGTCTGACTATTCCTATATGTATCCATCTACTGATGAGGCTCATAATCTTTTTAGTATAAACCCATTATAGGTGACTTCCAATCACTCGATCCCGGTTAAACCCCGGGGAAAGATAATGAACCTTATCATAACTATTATTATAATTACACTAATCGTACCATCAATCCTAGCATTCATCTCATTCTGACTTCCCCAGATAGACCCAGACACAGAAAAACTATCACCCTATGAATGCGGGTTTGACCCACTGGGTTCTGCCCGACTTCCATTCTCACTGCAATTTTTCCTAGTGGCAATCCTATTCCTCCTATTTGACCTGGAAATTGCCCTACTCCTCCCCCTCCCATGAGGAGACCAACTTTATAACCCAACCGAAACACTCTTCTGAACCACAACAATCCTAATTCTACTCACCCTAGGACTAATCTATGAATGAGCCCAAGGAGGTCTAGAATGAGCAGAATAGGGAGCTAGTCCAAAATAAGACCTCTGATTTCGGCTCAGAAAATCGTGGTTTAATTCCACGGCCCCCTTATGACACCAGTACATTTTAGCTTCACATCGGCATTTACCTTAGGATTAATAGGACTAACATTTAACCGCATACACCTACTCTCAGCACTTTTATGTTTAGAAGGAATAATACTATCCTTATTTATCGCACTAGCCCTATGGGCACTCCAATTCGAATCAACAGGTTTCTCCTCCACCCCTATAATACTACTGGCCTTCTCAGCCTGTGAAGCAAGCACAGGCCTTGCACTACTAGTAGCCACTGCCCGAACTCATGGAACAGACCACCTACAAAACCTCAACCTCCTACAATGCTAAAAGTACTAATCCCAACAATTATACTATTTCCCACAATTTGACTTACCCCCGCAAAACTTCTCTGAACAACTACAACAATACACAGCTCCCTAATTGCTTTAATCAGCCTAACATGATTAAAATGAACATCAGAAACAGGATGAGCCACTTCCAACACATACATGGCCACAGACCCATTATCAACCCCCCTCCTAACATTAACATGCTGGTTACTCCCACTAATAATCCTAGCCAGCCAAAACCATATTAACCCAGAACCAATCAACCGCCAACGCCTATATATCTCATTACTCGCATCCCTCCAAACTTTCCTAATCATAGCATTCGGTGCCACAGAGATCATTATATTTTACATTATATTTGAAGCCACATTAATCCCAACCCTAATTATCATCACCCGATGAGGAAACCAGGCTGAGCGCCTAAATGCAGGAATTTACTTTTTATTCTACACACTTGCAGGTTCCCTACCCCTCTTAATCGCACTGCTACTCCTCCAACAAACCACCGGAACACTATCCATACTAATTCTTCAATATGCACAACCGATTGCATTAGACTCCTGAGGTCATAAAATTTGATGAGCCGGCTGCCTAATCGCATTCCTAGTAAAAATACCACTCTATGGGGTACATCTGTGACTACCAAAAGCACATGTTGAAGCCCCAGTAGCAGGATCCATAGTACTAGCAGCAATCCTACTAAAACTAGGAGGCTATGGTATGATACGAATAATAATCGTATTAGACGCATTCAATAAAGAACTAACATACCCATTTATTATCCTAGCCCTATGAGGAATCATTATAACAGGCTCAATCTGCCTACGACAAACAGACCTTAAATCTTTAATTGCCTACTCATCTGTAAGCCACATGGGCCTGGTAGCAGGAGGAATTCTAATTCAAACTACATGAGGGTTCTCAGGAGCAATCGCCCTTATAATTGCCCACGGATTAACATCCTCAATACTATTCTGCCTGGCTAACACAACATATGAACGAGTTCACAGCCGAACCATAATTCTAATTCGAGGGTTACAAATAATCTTCCCACTTGCAGCAATATGATGATTCATTGCCAACCTAGCTAATCTAGCACTCCCACCCCTACCAAATCTAGTAGGAGAGTTAACAATTATCACAACAATATTCAACTGATCCCCATGAACCATCGCACTTACAGGAATAGGAACACTAATTACAGCAAGCTACTCCCTATACATATTCCTAATAACACAACGAGGTCAAGCACCAAGCCACATTACAAACCTACCACCCTACCACACCCGAGAACACCTATTAATAGCCCTCCACCTAATCCCCATCATCCTATTAATAGCAAAACCAGAACTCCTGCTGGGTTGATGTTATTAGTAAGTTTAGTTTAACCAAAACTTTAGATCGTGACTCTAACAACAGGAGTTAAAACCTCCTATCTTACCGAGAAAGAAAGAAAATAATAAGTTCTGCTAATACTTATAAACCGTGGTTAAACTCCGCGGCTTCCTCACCACTTCCAAAGGATAATAGTGTATCCACTGGTCTTAGGAACCAAAAATTCTTGGTGCAAATCCAAGTGGAAGTTATGACATATGTATTAACATCGCTCATACTCCTATCAATCACAACCCTAATCTACCCACTACTAAAAACACTCAGCCCCAACCTAAAAAAGCCAAACCAACTAGCCACAGATATCAAAACCGCCACAAGCCACTCATTTTACATTAGCCTTACCGCACTTATAATCTTTATTAACCAAGGAGTGGAGAACATCTCTACCAGTTGATACTGAACAAGTATTTTTACACTTGACATTTTCGTAGGATTTAACTTTGACCACTACTCCCTTATCTTCACACCAGTCGCATTATTCGTTGCCTGGTCGATCCTAGAATTTGCACTCTGATACATACACGCAGACCCAGACAAAGACCGATTCTTTAAATACCTACTCCTATTTCTTGTAGCCATAATTACTCTAGTCACAGCTAACAACATATTTCAACTATTCATTGGCTGAGAGGGGGTAGGAATTATATCATTCCTCCTAATTGGATGATGATCTGGACGAGCAGATGCTAACACATCGGCCCTTCAAGCCATTATCTACAACCGAGTAGGAGACATCGGATTTATTATGGCCATCGCATGATTTGCCACACAAATAAATACATGAAACATTCAAGAAATCCTTACAGAATCAGAAATACACAACTCAATAATCCCACTAGCAGGAATTATTTTGGCAGCCATAGGAAAATCAGCCCAATTTACACTCCACCCGTGACTCCCAGCAGCCATGGAAGGTCCAACACCCGTATCTGCCCTACTTCACTCCAGCACCATAGTTGTCGCTGGAATCTTCCTACTAGTTCGCCTTCACCCCTTAATACAAAACAATAACACAGCACTAATAGCCTGCCTATACCTCGGTCTAGCAACAACACTATTCTCCGCTGCCTGCGCCCTGACTCAAAATGACATCAAAAAAATCGTAGCCTTCTCAACATCAAGCCAACTAGGACTTATAATAATAGCAATCGGACTAAACCAACCTCAACTAGCATTTTTCCACATCTGCACCCACGCCTTTTTTAAAGCCATACTATTCTTATGCTCAGGTATAATTATTCACAAGCTAAAAGACGAACAAGACATCCGAAAAATAGGAAATCTAATAACACTAATACCAACCACCACAACATACCTATTAATTGGCAACATAGCACTGTCAGGAATCCCATTTCTGGCTGGCTTCTACTCAAAAGACGCCATCCTTGAATCCCTAGTCACATCCAAACTAAGCATCCTTACCATCATCCTTACACTTATCGCCGCATCATTCACCGCAGCCTACAGTTACCGACTAATATACCATGTAACCCTAGGACCAGGATTAATCAACCCCAAAATCATACCAACCGAAGACGCAATAACTGTGCTCAAACCTATCAAACGACTTGCCTGAGGAAGCATCTTTATAGGATTTGTAATCTGACACAACATACTACCCGAGAAAACACCAACACTAACAATACCTATGTACCTTAAACTAACAGCTGTCGCAGTAATCATCATTGGCTTCCTCACAGCAAAATGAATCTCCACATTAAACGAAGAACAAATAATAAACACACCAACAGCCATGCTATTTTATTCATTCAACATACTAGGGTACTGCCCTGCATTAGTTCACCGACTCTTCCCAAAACTAAAACTAACTTTAGGCCACACAATCGGCACAACACTAGACAAAGCATGACAAGTCCTATGAGTAGAAAAAATACTATGAACATTCACTGAAACCGCCACATACCTAAACGACGCTCAACAGGCAAAAATTAAAACATACCTAACTATCTTCTCCATCTCCATAACAACACTAATCTTAACATACTCCATCATCCTCTAAACTGACCGTAAGCTGCCACGATCTAAACCACGGGTTAACTCTAACACAACAAACAACGTTAAGAGCAATATTCAAGCACAAATTACCAACATACCACCGCCAAAAGAATAAACAACAGCCACACCACTTACATCATTACGCAGTACAGAAAACTCTTTTAAACCATCAACAACCACCCAATAACCATCATACCACCCACCTCAAAAAAACCCAGCCACCAAACCCACCACAAACAAATATACTAAAACATACTCTGCAACAGAACGACCACCCCAAGCCTCAGGAAAAGGTTCCGCAGCTAAAGCCGCTGAATAAGCAAACACTACAAGCATGCCCCCAAGATAAATTAAAAAAAGAATTAAAGACAAAAAAGAGCCCCCACAATAAACTAAAACCCCACACCCCACACCAGCTGTAACTACCAAACCAACAGCCGCAAAATAAGGAGTCGGATTTGAAGCAACCGCAACAAGGCCCACAACTAAGATTACTAATAATAAAGACATTGAATATATCATAATTCCTGCTCGGACTCTAACCAAGATCAATGGCTTGAAGAACCACTGTAATCATTTTACTACAAGAACATATTTTTAATGGCAAGCCTACGCAAAACACATCCCCTAGCTAAAATTGTTAACGACGCACTAATTGACTTACCAACACCAGCCAATATTTCAGCATGATGAAACTTTGGATCACTACTAGGACTATGCTTAATTACACAAATCCTAACAGGCTTGTTCCTAGCTATGCACTACACCTCAGACATTTCAACTGCCTTTTCATCAGTAGTCCACATCTGCCGAGATGTAAACTACGGATGACTGATCCGAAACATGCATGCCAACGGGGCATCATTCTTCTTTATCTGCCTTTACATTCACATTGCCCGAGGCCTATACTACGGCTCATACCTATATAAAGAAACTTGAAACATCGGAGTAGTCCTGTTCCTACTAGTTATAATAACAGCATTCGTAGGCTATGTACTCCCATGAGGACAAATATCATTTTGAGGTGCCACAGTAATTACAAACCTGCTATCCGCAGTCCCATACGTGGGTGATATACTAGTACAATGAATTTGAGGGGGATTCTCAGTAGACAACGCAACACTCACACGATTCTTCGCATTCCACTTCCTCCTACCATTCATCGTTGTGGCCATAACAGTCCTTCACCTACTTTTCTTACACGAAACAGGATCAAACAACCCACTTGGCCTCAACCAAAATACAGATAAAATTTCTTTCCACCCATACTTTTCATACAAAGACCTCCTAGGGTTTATAATCATATTATTAGCCCTAGCACTTCTAGCACTATTCTCCCCAAACCTCCTAGGAGACCCAGAAAACTTCACCCCAGCCAACCCGCTAGTCACACCACCACACATTAAACCAGAGTGATACTTCCTATTTGCCTATGCAATCCTACGTTCAATCCCAAACAAACTAGGAGGAGTCCTTGCACTACTATTCTCAATTCTAATCCTACTAGTAGTACCACTCCTTCATACCTCAAAACAACGAGGAATAACATTCCGCCCATTCACCCAATTCCTCTTCTGAACCCTTGTAGCAGACATAATCATCCTTACATGAATCGGGGGTATACCAGTAGAACACCCATTCATCATTATTGGACAAATCGCATCCGTACTATACTTCTCACTATTCTTAATCCTATTCCCCCTAGCAGGATGATTAGAAAACAAAGCACTAGATTAGGACTGCCTTAGTAGCTTAGTTCAAAGCATCGGTCTTGTAATCCGAGGATCGGAGGTTAAATTCCCCCCTAAGGCCACACCGCAACCAGAAAAGAAAGATTTTAACTCACACCCCTGACTCCCAAAGCCAGGATTCTAAACTAAACTATTTTCTGCGACGTACTATGTACGAATACACTAAGTATGGCTCGTACTTATATGCTTGCGAACATTTACCATGCTCTGACACACGTAATTGTATTAAAACAGTGTATGCACATGTAATGCATGTATTAGTACATATAATGTATGCATTAAAGACATACTATGTATTATCACCATTTCACTATTTTAACCATAAAGCAAGTACTAACAGTCAAGAAGATCATTCATGAACAAGACTCACAACAATTTATAATGTAATAATTATGAATGATAAGATCAAGGACATTTTTAAATAAGGGTTGTTATATATTAATTATTACTGGCATCTGATTCCTACTTCATGTACATCGCTTTAAGAGCCCTATTAGTGAGTGGTAAGCGGCATCTGATTAGCCAGTAGTGTTAAACATACATTTCATTACCCCCCATGCCTAGCATTCTTTTATATGCATGGGGTTTCTCTTTTTGGTCTCCTTTCAACTTGCATCTCAAGTGCAAATTCAAATGGTAAATAAGGTGGTACATTTTCCTTGTATGTGATAATATAAATTCATTCTTGGAAGACATAAGTTAAGACGCACTAACTTATAATTCAGGTGCATAACATATTTACCCTTCTTCAACATATTATGATAGTGACGCCTGTGGTTTTTGCGCGACAAACCCCCTTACCCCCTACGCCCTGCAAATCCTGCTATTCTTGCCAAACCCCTAAACACAAGACAGGTTCGAGAACGTGCCAGTTAACAAGTTGTGATATGAGTCAACTATCGCATATATATATATGCACACTAAAATTTTTTCATTTTTAACAAAATTTTAATAACCCTTTTCCCCAAAGAAAAAATCACTAAAAATTTTAGGCACTAAAATTTCCAATATTTTTTTACTT